AGAAGAAAGCAAGTTGATCGGCTAATTTAATTCCTCATCCTCAAATCAGTCCTTCCCAGGGGTTGTTGTCACAACGAATAAGAAATTGTAGGAATGAAATCTTAATAGAATTCGAAAAAGCAAGAGCAGCAAATCCAAGGAAATAAATAAAAAACAAAAAAATTTTTAGGATTAAACAAAGGGATTCGCAAATAAAAGCGCTAATGCCACAACCAGTCCATAAATTGTTAAAGCTTCCATAAAAGCCAGACTAAGCAATAAAGTACCTCGTATTTTTCCCTCTGCTTCTGGTTGTCTGGCGATCCCTTCTACAGCTTGGCCCGCAGCAGTACCTTGCCCAACCCCAGGTCCAATAGAAGCAAGCCCGACAGCCAATCCAGCAGCAATAACGGAAGCGGCAGAAATCAGTGGATTCATGATAAATTCCTCGCAAAAAAATAAAGAAATAGTTAATGATACAATCAACCAATGAATTATGACTTACTTATTCTATCGCTAAGATTTATCCATTCAAAGTCACTAAAAACCCCGAATTGAAATAATAATATTCTTGAAGCACCAGAACTGCTTCGATATTTTCCTATCCACGTAATTTTTGTTAATCCGTACGACTTTTGTTCGGCCAATTCTTTCTTTTTTTTTTCCGAACCTTTTTTTTGAATTCTTTGTTCTTTTTCGTGATTTAAATGCATTCAATATCAAAAAAAAAATTACAGTCGAAACGGAAGGACTTCTATTGGAATCCCTATCTAAATTCACAATAGTAGGGCAAATTAGATATATCTTTAGTTCATATATAACTAGTTAATATCGAATATCACATATACATGTCTTTCTCCCATAACGTAAACCAACTATTCGTATCTTAGATTCAGTCGGATTCTAGAATAATTCTTCGAAACATACACAAGACAAGAATTGTCTTATAACGATTAGATTACATACATCTAGTCCGACCCCCCCCCTTCCCCCTCTAACCAACCCCCTTTTTTCTCAATCTCCTTTTTTTTTGTAAACCCTTATCTTCTATTTGTATTTATCATTATCCCACATGGGTACAATCAATCTAACTGACAAATTCGTTAGGCCTAATCATTGCATAGAAACATCAGGATTGAATTGATCGAAGTTCATGTAATTTTTTATTTATTAATTTTTTTTGGTCAATTTGAGGAAAAAGATCTAAAAGATCTCTTTCCTTTTTTTTTTTACAATTCCTTAACTTAATATATATCGTAATATTCTTTTTACTATTACTCTAGATCGTATATACTTTATTTCGATTTCGCCCTTATTTGTATATTTTTCTTCCCTAAGTCTAAGTGGATTACTTTGCGACATGCAGACATGCCGTCAGGCTAAGCTAAAAAAAAGACTATGTCGAAAACTAATTAATGATGACCTTCCATGGATTCGCCTATATAAGCCGCAGCTAAGGTTGCAAAAATAAGAGCTTGAATGCCACTTGTAAATAATCCAAGGAACATGACAGGTATAGGAACCACTAAAGGTACTAAAGAAACAAGAACAACAACTACTAATTCATCGGCTAATATATTTCCGAAAAGTCGAAAACTAAGCGATAAGGGTTTTGTGAAATCTTCTAAGATGTTAATGGGCAAAAGGATTGGGGTTGGTTGAATGTATTTACCGAAATAACTTAATCCCTTTTTTGTAAGGCCCGCATAGAAATATGCTACTGACGTGAGTAAAGCTAAAGCAACGGTAGTATTTATATCATTTGTGGGTGCGGCTAACTCCCCATGAGGTAACTGTATGATTTTCCAGGGTAAAAGAGCTCCTGACCAATTCGAAACAAAAATGAATAAAAACATAGTTCCAATAAATGGAACCCACGGACCATATTCTTCTCCAATCTGCGTTTTGCTCACGTCTCGAATGAATTCAAGGACATATTCAAAGAAATTCTGACTGTCAGTCGGAATGGTTTGTGGATTACGAACAGCTATAATGGCTGAACCTAATAAGATAGCAATTACAACCCAAGAAGTAATAAGTACTTGGCCATGGACTTGGAAACTTCCTATTTGCCAATAGAAATGTTGGCCTACTTCCACACCGGATAGATCGTATAACTCTTTTAGTGTGTTGATGGAACATAATAAAACATTCATATTAACCTCTGAAAGAAATAGAACTTTAAAAGGAATTATTTTGATTCAACCATCTCGTTTTCGATTTGCATACTTGCATTGGATATTTTGAATACCAACTAATCACATAATATCCTCGGTTATTTTTATCTCTTTTGTGCGATTCAGAAATAGTAACCGATTCAATAAATCTATTCTATGGAGTTCCAAAAAGAATTTACTTATCTTATTATTAATCAAGAATTTCGTATATAGCTAGAACGGCCCTCACAAATAGCAAATACTAATTTGTTAAGAATTAATCGAATTGAAGCTATAGCGTCATCATTTGCTGGAATCGAAATATCTGCTAGATCTGGGTCACAATTTGTATCGATTAAACAAAT